GTTTATGTAGCTTATTTAAAGCGTGGCGCTGAAGATGCTAAGATAGATTTTAGAATATCTCAAAAACATAAAGGTTTGGTCCTAGCCTTATTATTAACTAAAATTTTATTTACACATGCAAGTCTCAGCACTCCTGTGAAAATGCCCTTTTTTACCCATAAGTAAATAAGGAGCAGATATCAGGCACATTCCCTGCCCATAACATCTTGCCAAGCCACACCTTTACAGGAACTCAGCAGTGGTAAACATTGAATAATAAGCGTCAATAAGCTTGAATCAGTAATAATTTTAAGAGTTGGTTAATTTCGTGCCAGCCACCGCGGTTATACGAGAAACCCAAGTTAATAAAAACGGCCTAAAGAGTGGTTAAACTATATTAAAACTAATAGAAATAAAAATTAATTTAACTGTCGCACGTATTTATTAATCGTAAAATCAAAAACGAAAGATATTCTAATAAACAAATTATTTGAACCCACGAAAGCTAAGGAACAAACTAGGATTAGATACCCTACTATGCTTAGCCTTAAACTTTGGAACCCCCCGCCCGAGTACTACGAGCCACAGCTTAAAACTCAAAGGACTTGGCGGTGCTCTATACCCCCCTAGAGGAGCCTGTTCTATAATTGATAATCCCCGCTAAACCTCGCCACTCATTGCCAATACCGCCTATATACCGCCGTCGTCAGCCCACCATTTAAATGTAAAGTAGTAGGCATAATGATAAACATAAAAACGTCAGGTCAAGGTGTAGCGAATTAAGTGGAAAGAAATGGGCTACATTTTCTACACAGAAAATACGAAAAATCTTATGAAAAAAAATTTAAAGGTGGATTTAGCAGTAAAAAGAAAACAGTGTGTTCTTTTTAAATAGGCCCTAGAGCGCGCACACACCGCCCGTCACCCTCCTCAAAATAAATAAAAATAACATAATAGCATAAATACAAAAGAAGAGGTAAGTCGTAACATGGTAAGTTTACCGGAAGGTGTACTTGGATTATCAAAATATAGCTAAAGTATAGCATCTTGTTTACACCAAGAAGATACTTGTTAAATTCAAGTTATTTTGAGTAAAAAATCTAGCCTACTTATCATCATATAAACAATATTCTAAAAAATAATTAATTAAAACATTTTACCACTTTAGTATAGGCGATAGAAAATTTTATTAGCGCAATAGAAATAGTACTGCAAAGGAAAGATGAAATAGAAATTAAACAAAACATAAAAACAATAAAAAGCAAAGACTAACTCTTTTACCTTTTGCATAATGGTCTAGTAAGTTTAACCTAACATAAAGAACTTAAGTTAGACATCCCGAAACTAAGCGAGCTACTCCGAAGCAACAAAACGAGCTAACCCTTCTCTGTGGCAAAAGAGTGGGACGACTTCTGAGTAGTGGTGACAAACCTAACGAGCTTAGTAATAGCTGGTTACTTAATAAATGAACTTAAATTCAACTTAAAATATTTTTAAAACAATATAAGTAAAAAATAATATTTTAAAGCTAATTAATAGAGGTTCAGCTCTATTAATAAAGGATACAACCTAAAACAATGAATAATGATTATAATAATTAAAGAAATTAACCATGTGGGCCTAAAAGCAGCAATCAATTAAAAAGCGTTAAAGCTTAGTTTAACAAATCTTATTATAACAATAAATAATCTCAATTCATTAAATCTATTAAGTCTATCTATTTAAATAGATGTGTTTATACTAGAATTAGTAATAAGAAGTTATTCTCTAAGTGCAAGTGTAAATCAGAACGAATAATTCACTGATAATTAACGAACCTCTTTGAAGGGAAAATAATATATATATCAAGAAAATTTTATTAATTTTATCGTTAACCCAACACAGGAGCACATTAGAAAGATTAAAAGTATAGGAAGGAACTCGGCAAATATAAACTTCGCCTGTTTACCAAAAACATCGCCTCTTGCAGTATTAGTATAAGAGGTCCTGCCTGCCCAGTGACATTAAGTTTAACGGCCGCGGTATTATGACCGTGCAAAGGTAGCGTAATCACTTGTCTTTTAAATAAAGACCGGTATGAATGGCAAGACGAAAGTTTAACTGTCTCCCTAAATTAATCAATGAAATTGATCTTCCCGTGCAGAAGCGGGAATAAAATTATAAGACGAGAAGACCCTATGGAGCTTTAAATATATGATCAATTGCATAATATTAACCCCGAAAGATATAAAGTAAAGTAAAGCATTATGATCAGAATTTTAGGTTGGGGCGACCACGGAGAAAAATTTAACCTCCGAGATGAAAAGAACATCTTAATTTATGAATTACAATTCTAAAAAATAAAATATTTAACATAATTGATCCAATACATTGATCAACGGACTAAGTTACCCTAGGGATAACAGCGCAATCCTTTCCAAGAGTTCCTATCGACGAATGGGTTTACGACCTCGATGTTGGATCAGGACACCCCAATGGTGCAGCCGCTATTAAAGGTTCGTTTGTTCAACGATTAAAGTCCTACGTGATCTGAGTTCAGACCGGAGTAATCCAGGTCAGTTTCTATCTATAAATAACTTTTTCCAGTACGAAAGGACCGAAAAAGTAGAGCCTATATAAAAACAAGCTCTACCTCATCCTATTGAAAACAATTAAAATAGACTAAGGCAAACAAACAAGCCCAAGATAAGGGTTAGTTAGAGTGGCAGAGTCCGGTAATTGCAAAAGATCTAAAATCTTTCACTCAGGGGTTCAACTCCCCTTTCTAACTATGAATAATATTATCCCCTTGATTATTAACCCATTTTTATATATTATCCCTGTCTTATTAGCAGTAGCATTTTTAACTCTTGTAGAACGAAAAGTCTTAGGCTATATACAATTACGCAAAGGTCCTAATATTGTAGGTCCAATAGGAATTCTTCAACCATTGGCCGATGGACTAAAACTTTTTATTAAAGAACCAATCCGACCATCAACATCCTCACAAATCCTATTTATTACTATACCTGTTCTAGCCCTGACTTTATCATTAACTATTTGGATCCCTCTTCCCATGCCTAATAATTTATCTAATATTAACTTAGGTATTTTATTTATCTTAGCACTTTCAAGTCTAGCCGTTTATTCAATTCTAGGGTCTGGATGATCATCAAACTCAAAATATGCTTTGATTGGATCCCTCCGAGCAGTAGCCCAAACAATTTCATATGAAGTCACTCTAGGGTTGATTTTATTATGTTTAGTGTTAATAACAGGAAGCTTCTCATTAATGAACTTCAATATTACCCAGGAATTTTTATGATTAATTATTCCGGCTTGACCAATAGCAGCAATGTGATTTACTTCAACTCTAGCAGAAACAAACCGAGCACCTTTTGACTTAACTGAGGGGGAATCAGAGCTAGTATCAGGATTTAATGTAGAATATGCAGGAGGCCCATTTGCCCTATTTTTTCTAGCTGAATACGCTAATATTCTATTAATAAATACCCTTTCAGCAATTTTATTTTTAGGTATAGCTTATAATCATTATCAACCAGAAATATATACACTAAGTCTAATATTTAAAGCAACCATTTTATCCTTACTTTTTTTATGAGTTCGGGCATCATACCCACGATTTCGATATGATCAATTAATACATCTCATTTGAAAAAATTTTCTCCCAATCACAATTGCTATAACAATCTTTCATATTTCATTACCAATTTTAACCTCTGGTATTCCTCCTATAATCTAGGACATGTGCCCGAAAGTTTAGGGCTCACTTTGATAAAGTGAAATATAGGGGTTCAAACCCCCTCATTTCCTAAAAAGAAAGGGCTTGAACCTATTCTTAAGAGATCAAAACTCTTCGTGCCTCCATTTACACTACTTCTTAGTAGAATAAGCTAAACAAGCTTTTGGGCCCATACCCCAAATATGTTGGTTAAAATCCTCCTTCTACTAATGAGCCCTTATGCATTATCAATCTTATTATCAAGTCTTTCCATGGGAACTATACTTACATTTATAAGCAATCATTGATTTCTAGCCTGAATGGGCCTAGAAATTAATACACTTGCAATCATTCCATTAATAACAAAACTTCATCACCCACGAGCAATTGAAGCGGCTACTAAATATTTTTTAATTCAGGCATCCGCATCCGCCTTAATTTTATTTTCATCAACAATTAATGCATGATTTACTGGAGAGTGGACAATTATAAATATACAAACCTACCTCCCCTCAATTACATTAACTATTGCACTAGCCATAAAACTCGGAATTGCCCCATTTCACCTATGAATACCAGATGTACTTCAAGGATTAAGCCTAATAACATGCTTAATTTTATCAACTTGACAAAAATTAGCCCCAATAGCCTTACTAATTATAACACATCAATCCCTAAATTCAAATATACTAATTTTTATGGCCTTGTTATCAACATTAATTGGAGGTTGAGGCGGGCTAAACCAAACACAACTACGAAAAATTATAGCCTATTCTTCCATTGCACACATAGGGTGAATAATATTAATTTTAACTTTCTCACCCCCCCTCATAATAATAAACTTATCTATTTATCTAATTATAACCTTATGTATGTTTATAATACTTATGCATTTTAACTCTCTGAACATTAATAAATTAACCACATCATGAGTCAAAAATCCAATTTTAACATCAATAATAATAATTACCCTTATATCTTTAGGCGGACTGCCTCCCATATCGGGATTTATCCCCAAATGATTAATCCTTCAAGAAATCACCAAGCAAGGATTAATAACCCTAGCCTCATTAATGGCCCTCTCAGCTTTACTGAGCCTATTTTTTTATCTACGACTATCTTATGCTGTGTCTCTAACAACATCCCCAAACGTACCAAACTCTAAACTTTACTGACGATTTAAAAATTATACACTTTATCCATTACCACTAACAATCACATTATCAACTATATTACTTCCAATTACTCCTTTAGTAATTAACCTATTTATTTAAGGACTTAGGCTAACTAGACCAAAGGCCTTCAAAGCCTTTAGTAGAAGTTAAAATCTTCTAGCCCTTGATTAAGACCTGCAGGACTCTACCCTACATTACCTGAATGCAACCCAGATGCTTTAATTAAGCTAAGACCTTACTAGATTAGAAGGCTCTTACCCTTCGACCTTTTAGTTAACAGCTAAACGCTCAATCCAGCGAGCTTTAATCTACTTCTCCCGCGTTGCAGAACGGGGTAGAACGCGGGAGAAGCCCCGGAAAAACTTAATTTACTCTATAAAATTTGCAATTTTATGTGCAATACACCACGAGGCTTGGTAAAAAAAGGACTTTAACCTTCATGAAAGGGGCTACAACCCTTCACCTGCTTCGGCCATTTTACCTGTGATAATCACTCGATGACTATTTTCAACCAATCATAAGGATATTGGCACTCTATATTTAGTATTTGGTGCTTGAGCCGGAATAGTAGGCACCGCCTTGAGTCTATTAATTCGAGCTGAATTAAGCCAGCCCGGGACACTCCTTGGGGATGATCAAATTTATAATGTTATCGTGACCGCTCATGCATTTGTAATAATTTTCTTTATAGTGATACCGGTAATAATTGGGGGGTTTGGAAACTGATTAGTGCCATTAATAATTGGGGCCCCTGATATGGCATTCCCACGAATAAATAATATAAGTTTTTGACTTCTGCCTCCATCATTTTTACTCCTACTAGCATCATCCGGAGTTGAAGCGGGAGCAGGAACGGGTTGAACCGTCTATCCTCCATTAGCTGGTAATTTAGCCCATGCTGGAGCCTCAGTTGATTTAACAATCTTCTCACTTCATTTAGCAGGAATTTCATCAATTTTAGGGGCAATTAATTTTATCACCACTTCTATTAATATAAAACCCCCATCTATATCTCAATATCAAACACCTTTATTCGTCTGATCTGTTTTAATTACGGCCATTCTTCTTTTACTATCATTACCAGTTCTTGCTGCAGGAATTACTATGCTTTTAACCGATCGAAACCTAAACACAACATTTTTTGACCCGGCTGGAGGAGGAGACCCTGTTCTTTATCAACATTTATTCTGATTTTTCGGTCACCCAGAAGTATATATTCTGATCCTCCCAGGATTTGGAATAATCTCACATATTGTTACCTATTACTCAGCAAAAAAAGAACCATTTGGATACATAGGAATAGTATGAGCTATAATATCAATTGGCCTATTAGGTTTTATCGTCTGAGCCCATCACATGTTTACAGTTGATCTAAATGTTGACACACGAGCTTATTTTACCTCAGCTACAATAATTATTGCCATCCCAACTGGTGTAAAAGTATTTAGCTGATTGGCAACAATACATGGAGGATCAATCAAATGGGACGCCGCAATATTATGAGCATTAGGATTTATTTTCTTATTTACTGTAGGGGGATTAACCGGAATTATTCTCGCTAATTCATCACTAGATATTGTCTTACATGATACTTATTATGTAGTAGCACATTTTCATTATGTTTTATCCATAGGAGCTGTATTTGCCATTATGGGAGGATTTGTACACTGATTTCCCTTATTTTCAGGCTTCACTCTTCACTCTACTTGATCAAAAATTCATTTTGGTGTAATATTTATTGGAGTGAATTTAACCTTCTTCCCCCAACATTTCTTAGGCTTAGCAGGAATACCACGCCGTTATTCTGACTACCCTGATGCCTATACTTTATGAAACTCAGTTTCATCAATTGGATCATTAATCTCCCTTGTAGCCGTAATTATAATAATATTTATTATTTGAGAAGCATTCTCATCAAAGCGTGAAGTATTAACAACTGAATTAACCTCCACAAATATTGAATGACTTCACGGATGTCCCCCACCTTATCACACATTTGAAGAACCTTCTTATGTTCAAGCCCGAACTTACTAACAAGAAAGGAAGGAATTGAACCCACATAGGTTAATTTCAAGTTAACCACATAACCACTCTGTCACTTACTTATGAGATGTTAGTAAAATATTACAAAACCTTGTCAAGGTTTAATTATAAGTTAAAATCTTATACATTTTAATGGCACACCCATCACAACTAGGTTTTCAAGATGCAGCTTCCCCTATTATAGAAGAGCTACTTCACTTTCATGACCACGCACTTATGGCAGTTTTTTTAATTAGCACTTTAGTTTTATATATTATTACAATTATAATAACTACAAAACTCACTAATACTAATGCTATAGACGCTCAAGAAATTGAAATAGTGTGAACTATTATACCTGCTATTATCTTAATTGTAATTGCCCTTCCATCATTACGAATTTTATATTTAATAGATGAAATTAATGATCCCCATCTTACAGTAAAAGCCATCGGACATCAGTGATATTGAAGTTATGAATTTACAAATTATGAAGATTTAATATTTGATTCATACATAGTACCAACTCAAGATCTTTCCAACGGACAATTTCGCCTGCTAGAAGTAGATAATCGAATAGTAGTTCCAATAGAATCCCCTATTCGTATACTTATCTCCGCTGAAGATGTATTACATTCATGAGCAATTCCATCAATGGGTATCAAAACAGATGCTATCCCCGGCCGATTAAATCAAACAACCTTTATTGCATCCCGCCCAGGAGTTTATTATGGTCAATGTTCAGAAATCTGCGGAGCAAATCATAGCTTTATACCAATTGTTGTAGAAGCAACCCCATTGAACTACTTCCAAAACTGATCTTCATCCATATTAGAATTATCACTAAGAAGCTTACAAACAAGCAACAGCCTTTTAAGCTGTAGATCGGTGATTTGGCCCACCCTTAGTGAAATGCCACAATTAAACCCTGGGCCCTGATTTGCTATTTTTATTTCATCATGACTTGTATTTTTATTGATCTTAACTCTAAAAGTTAGCAATATGAATAACCTCAATGAACCTACATCACAAAATATTAAAAAAAATAAACCTGAATCTTGAAACTGACCATGAATTTAAGCTTCTTTGACCAATTTTTAAGCCCCACAATAATAGGCGTTCCATTAGTAATAATAGCTATGTGACTACCATGACTATTATTCCCAAGCCCTACTAATAAATGATTAAATAACCGATTATCAACCCTACAAGTTTGATTCTCACAAAAATTTACTAAACAACTTATAACCCCTTTAAATATTACAGGGCACAAATGAGCAATAATTTTAACATCATTAATGATATTCCTAATTACAATCAACCTCTTAGGCTTGCTCCCTTATACATTTACCCCTACGACACAACTCTCATTAAATCTTGGATTGGCAGTACCATTCTGATTAGCTACAATCCTAATTGGCCTTCGTAATCAACCCACTGCTGCATTCGGACATTTATTACCTGAAGGAACCCCAACCTTATTAATTCCAATTTTAATTATCATTGAGACAATTAGCTTATTTATTCGACCTTTAGCATTAGGGGTTCGACTAACAGCTAATTTAACAGCAGGCCACCTATTAATTCAATTAATTGCCACAGCCACTTTAGTTCTTCTTCCTATAATACCTGTAGTATCTATTTTAACAATACTAGTCTTATTCTTATTAACTCTTTTAGAAATTGCAGTTGCAATAATTCAAGCTTACGTATTTGTCCTCCTTTTAAGTTTATATTTACAAGAAAATGTATAATGGCCCACCAAGCACATGCCTATCACATAGTTGACCCTAGTCCTTGACCACTAACAGGAGCTATTGCCGCTTTATTAATAACATCAGGCTTAGCCATATGATTTCACTTTGGATCAATAGTTATTATATCCTTAGGTTTGATTGTTATACTAATAACTATATTTCAATGATGACGAGATATTGTCCGTGAAGGAACATTTCAAGGACACCATACTACCCCCGTTCAAAAAGGACTCCGATATGGAATAATCCTATTTATTACATCAGAAGTATTTTTTTTCCTCGGTTTTTTCTGAGCATTCTATAATTCAAGCCTAGCTCCTACCCCAGAACTAGGAGAATGCTGACCTCCAACAGGGATTATTCCACTTGACCCATTTGAAGTTCCTTTATTAAATACTGCAGTTTTATTAGCCTCTGGTGTTACCGTAACATGGGCCCACCACAGTATTATACAAGGAGATCGTAAAGAAGCCATTCAATCACTCTTTTTTACAATTATATTAGGGATATACTTCACCCTGTTGCAAGCAATAGAATATTATGAAGCCCCATTTACAATCGCTGATGGGGTTTATGGGTCAACATTTTTTGTGGCAACAGGATTCCATGGATTACACGTAATTATTGGGTCACTTTTTCTACTAGTATGTTTAATACGACAAATTAGTTATCATTTTACATCACATCACCACTTCGGGTTTGAAGCTGCAGCATGATATTGACATTTTGTAGATGTTGTTTGACTTTTCCTTTATGTCTCTATCTATTGATGAGGCTCATATCTTTTTAGTATAAAAATACAAATGACTTCCAATCATTAAATTCTAGTTAAAGTCTAGGAAAAGATAATGAATTTAATTATAATCATAATAATAATTTCAACAGTTTTATCACTAGCTTTAATTACAATTAGTTTTTGACTACCATTAAATAACCCAGACTCAGAAAAACTATCACCCTATGAATGTGGATTTGACCCATTAGGTTCAGCACGCCTCCCCTTCTCAATCCGATTTTTTTTGATCGCAATTCTATTTCTTCTATTCGACCTTGAAATTGCCCTATTACTACCAACACCATGGGCATCCCAATTGTTCTCTCCAGAGTATACTCTTATATGATCAACTGCAATTCTTATATTACTTGCACTAGGATTAATTTATGAATGAATTCAAGGTGGGTTAGAATGAGCAGAGTAAATATTTAATCTAATAAAGATTACTAATTTCGACTTAGTAAATTTTGGTTAAACCCCAAAAATATTTTATGTCCCCAACATACATTACTTTTTTTACAACATTTTTATTGGGTATTATGGGATTAGCATTTCATCGAGTTCACTTATTATCTGCCTTATTATGCCTTGAAGGGATAATATTGGCATTATTTATTGCTCTATCGCTCTGATCGACTCAATTTGAAATACTATCATACTTTTCTCTACCTATATTTATGTTAACATTCTCAGCATGTGAGGCAAGTAGCGGATTAGCATTAATAGTAGCTACCACCCGCACCCATGGAAATGACCACCTTAAAAACCTTAATTTATTACAATGTTAAAAATTTTTATTCCAACTTTAATGCTTTTACCAATAACCTGATTCTCTCCTAAAAAATTACTATGGCCTTTTATAGCAACTGGTAGTCTAATTATTGCCATATTAAGCCTGTCACTATTTAATTTACCATCTGAACATATAATAATAGTTAATAAACATTTAGGATTAGATCCTATCTCATCACCATTATTAATTCTAACATGCTGACTGCTACCAATAATAATCTTAGCAAGCCAAAATCACTTAAAAAATAACCCTGAGAATCGTCAACGCATATATATTTCCATAATAATCACCCTACAAGCATCATTAATTTTAGCATTTGCCGCCACAGAATTAATTATGTTCTACATCGCATTTGAAACTACCTTAATCCCCACTCTAATTATTATTACACGGTGGGGAAATCAAGCAGAGCGATTGAGTGCAGGAATATATTTCTTATTTTATACTCTAGCAGGCTCTTTACCTTTATTAGTAGCATTATTAATCTTACAAAACTCTTCAGGCTCTCTTTCATTGTTTTTACTGGAATTAGTCAATCCTATCCAATTTATATTATATTCTGATAAAATTTGGTGAGTAGCATGTCTATTAGCATTTATGGTTAAAATACCACTCTATGGGGTACATTTATGACTACCCAAAGCACATGTAGAAGCCCCAATCGCAGGGTCTATGATTTTAGCAGCAGTTTTATTAAAATTAGGCGGATATGGAATTTTACGAATTTCAATTCTTCTTACTCCACTATCTAAAGAAATATCGTACCCATTTATTATTCTAGCACTATGAGGGGTAATTATAACAGGTATAATTTGCATGCGACAGACAGACTTAAAGTCACTTATTGCATATTCTTCAGTAAGTCATATAGGATTAGTTATTGCAGCAGCATTAATTCAAACCCCATGAAGCCTCACCGGGGCAATTATCTTAATAATTTCACATGGATTAATTTCATCCGCATTATTCTGCCTAGCCAATATAAACTATGAACGAACACACAGCCGAACCCTTTTATTAATACGAGGGGCTCAAACAATACTTCCCTTAATAGCAACCTGATGATTATTAACTAACTTATCTAATATAGCCCTTCCACCATCACTAAACCTCTGAGGTGAATTAACAATTATGGTCTCTTTATTTAACTGATCAAACTGGACTATTTTGATTACAGGAATTGGAACACTCATCACTGCTTCATACACATTATATATATTTCTAATAACACAACGCGGACCTATGCCAAATCACCTAAACTCAACAACCCCTACATTTACACGAGAACACCTACTCTTAACTATTCACATCACTCCTATGCTGATATTAATCCTCAAACCCGAACTAATTTCAGGGATATTTGTATGTTTAAATAATTTAAATAAAATACTAGATTGTGATTCTAGAAATAAGGGTTTAACCCCCTTTTTAAACCGAGAAGAGTCAAGAGACATGGAAATTGCTAACTATCTATTTCTACGGTTAAAATCCGTAGTCTACTCAACTTTTAAAGGATAATAGTTATCCACTGGTTTTAGGAACCAAAAACTCTTGGTGCAACTCCAAGTAAAAGTTATGAATCTTATATTAATTTTTAATTCATCTATATTATTATCACTACTAATACTTCTAATTCCATTAATTACCCTATCAAACAAAAAAGATATTAAATGATTTATCTATGTTAAAAACTCCGTAAAATTTGCATTCCTAATTAGCCTAATTCCATTAATAATTTATATAACTAACGGTGTGGAATCAGTTGTTACCTCTTTCCAATGAATATCAATTTTTAACACAGAAGTATGTCTTAGTTTTAAATTTGATCAAATATCCATCCTTTTCTTCCCCATTGCCATATTTGTAACCTGATCAATCCTAGAATTTGCAATATGGTATATACACTCAGATAAAGACATTAATCGTTTTTTTAAGTACTTATTAATTTTTTTAATTGCAATAATAATTCTAGTAACTGCAAACAACATATTTCAGCTATTCATCGGTTGGGAGGGAGTTGGGATTATGTCATTCCTACTAATTGGTTGATGATTCGCACGAGCAGATGCAAACACTGCAGCAATGCAAGCTGTAGTGTACAATCGTGTTGGTGACATCGGTTTGATTATTAGCATAGCCTGATTAGTAATAGAGACAAACTCCTGGGAGATTCAACAAGTATTCTTATTATATGATAACTCAATATTACCCCTATTAGGCCTAATTTTAGCTGCTATAGGTAAATCCGCACAATTTGGACTTCACCCATGACTACCTGCCGCTATAGAAGGCCCTACCCCAGTATCAGCATTACTACACTCTAGTACTATAGTTGTCGCAGGAATCTTTTTACTCATTCGATTCCAACCCCTATTTGAAAATAATCAAACAGCATTATCCATTTGTCTCTCCATTGGAGCTCTGACTACACTATTTACAGCCGCTTGTGCGCTTACTCAAAATGACATTAAAAAAATTGTAGCATTTTCAACTTCAAGCCAGTTAGGCCTAATAATGGTAACAATTGGGTTAAATCAACCACAATTAGCATTTTTTCACATTTGTACCCATGCATTTTTTAAAGCAATACTATTCCTATGCTCAGGGTCAATTATCCACAGCTTAAATGACGAACAGGACATTCGTAAAATAGGAGGATTGCAAAACTTATTACCAACAACCACCTCTTGCTTGACTATTGGAAGCCTTGCACTTACAGGCACACCATTCCTTGCGGGATTCTTTTCTAAAGACGCAATTATTGAAGCTATAAATAACTCAACCTTAAATTCTTTAGCACTAATCATAACATTGGTAGCAACATCATTCACCGCAGTGTACAGTTTTCGAATTATTTATTTTTCATCAATAAAATTTCCACGACACCTGCCACTTTCCCCTATTAACGAAAACAACCCCAAAATTATTAATCCTATTAAACGACTCGCATGAGGCAGCATAATCTCAGGATTTTTAATTATCTTTAATATGACCCCTATAGAAACTCAAATTTTAACCATGCCCACAATAATAAAATTTTCAGCCCTCCTGGTATCTCTATTAGGATTATTAATAGCCACTGACATTACAAATATAACATCTAAAAATATTATAAAAACAAAAATATTTTCATTTTTTAATCTACTAGCATTTTTTCCAACAGTAACCCATCGACTCTCTCCAAAGACTAGCCTTCTGTGAGGGCAAAACATTGCAACACATACCACAGATTTACTATGATATGAAAAATCAGGACCTAAAGGATTTATAAACCAACAATTGCCGACTATCAAAACCATTACAAATTATCAAACAGGCTTAATTAAAATATATATATTACTTTTCTTAATTACCTCTGTGTTAATTATTACATTTATAACATCTTACCGCACGTAACGATCCCCGTGATAATCCACGAGTAATCTCCAAAACCACAAACAACGTTAAAAGTAAAACCCAACCTGAAAATATTAAAAAATACCCCCCATAATTATATATTACCCCAATACCCCCTCAATCATTACCAACAGTACTAAATTCCACATTATAATTTGTAAATAAAAATTCTAAACTAACACCACAATTAAAAAAGATATACCCTGAAATAATTATTAATAAATAGAATACCACATAAACTAACACTGACCAACTCCCTCAAGCCTCAGGATATGGCTCCGCTGCCAAAGAGGCAGAATATGCAAATACAACCAACATACCACCCAAATAAATTAAAAGTAAAACTAAGGCTAAAAAAGAAATCCCTAACTCAACCAACACCCAACACCCACAAACAGACGCCAACACCAATCCTAAAGCTGCAAAATAGGGCGATGGATTTGATGCTACCCCAACTAACCCTAATACTAAACCTAATATTCCTAAAAAAACTAAATATATCATTATTTTTACCCGGACTCTAACCGAGACCCCCGGCTTGAAAAGCCGATGTTGTATTCAACTATAAAAACCCTAATGGCCCACCCAATTCGAAAAACCCACCCACTACTAAAAATCATCAACGGATCATTTGTAGACCTTCCTACCCCTTCAAATCTCTCATCATTGTGAAATTTTGGCTCACTTCTTGGAATTTGCCTGATTGCACAAATCGCCACAGGCCTATTTCTCGCCATACATTATACAGCTGACACATCTTCAGCCTTCTCATCCGTAGCCCATATTTGCCGAGATGTAAATTACGGATGATTAATACGAAATATTCACGCCAACGGAGCATCATTCTTTTTCATCTGCATCTACCTCCATATTGGACGAGGACTTTACTACGGTTCATATATATATAAGGAAACCTGAAATATTGGGGTAGTTTTACTCTTTCTAGTAATAGCAACTGCCTTTGTAGGCTATGTTCTCCCCTGAGGACAGATATCCTTTTGAGGCGCTACAGTTATTACAAACTTATTATCAGCAATTCCTTACATAGGAGACTCACTTGTTCAATGAATTTGGGGTGGGTTTTCTGTAGATAAGGCTACACTTACCCGATTCTTTGCATTTCATTTTTTATTCCCATTTTTAATTGTAGGAGCAAGCATTGTTCACCTACTATTCCTTCATGAAACAGGCTCAAATAACCCCACAGGAATTTCTTCAAACATGGATAAAGTCCCATTTCACCCGTACTTCTCATATAAAGATGCAATTGGATTCCTAACAATGCTCACAGCACTATTTATATTATCAATACTAACCCCAGATTTACTAGGCGACCCAGACAATTTTACACCTGCCAACCCTTTAGTGACTCCCCCTCACATCCAACCAGAGTGGTACTTTTTATTTGCATATGCTATTTTACGATCTATCCCTAATAAACTAGGAGGAGTTCTAGCACTTCTTGCATCAATTGTAATTCTAATTTTAATTCCATTAGTTCATACATCAAAACAACGTAGCTTGACATTCCGGCCATCTACTCAACTCTTATTCTGATTATTAGTATTTAATACACTAATCTTAACTTGAATTGGGGGACAACCTGTAGAAGAGCCATTTATTGGAATTGGGCAAGCAGCATCCACCTTATACTTCATATTATTTATTATCATTATACCCCTTTCCGGTTGATGGGAAAACAAGCTAATAAAATGATACTTAGATAGCTTAACTAAAGCATCGGTCTTGTAAGCCGAAGATGAGACTTAACCCTCTCTCAAAGTACCCTTCCGGGCTCCTCTATTTTTTCCAGGCTCTCCCACTAAAACCGGCTCGAACAAGCCCAATTTACGTATCTCTCTCTAGAATTTTGCAAAATTCAAAAAAAAAAAAAGAGCTCAAAAAAAATTTTCAAAAAGGGGGGATTTTCACCCCCATCGCTGGCTCCCAAAGCCAGAATTTTGGGCACTAAAATACCTCTTGTAGTAATTTTTTCATCATCGAGTGACGCGGTGGACATATTATGTATATAGTACATTCATCTATTTACCCCACGGAGAAGTCTTTTATGCCCTTCTGATTTTTGATCTGACCAACAGGCGAGAAACCACCAACCCGACCCCCGAAGATACGTACTTCAAAATCTATGGACATTGATGGTAGAGTAGTGGTCTTTTAAATTGAACCGACATCTGATAAATGGTTTTCAACAAGGTGCACTTGGCCAACATAACTGGGTCAACCCTCATTTGGTATTTTTTTTTTTCTTTGTGAAGTCAATCCCCCATAAAATCTTAAGTTGGGATTATTTAACTTAAATCTGAACTAACGGTGAGTTTTTATATCACTAGGATAGATTGTATGTTATTTAATTCATGAATCTTAGACATATATTTTTTTACCTATTGAATTATCAATATTCTTTTTTTCTTCTGCCCCCGGAGCTTGTTTATTTAAGATTCCAACTTTTGAACATGAGTTAAACTTTTATTTTAAGGTTAACCCCCCTACCCCCCAATTTTAATCTAATCAGTACTTTAATCTTTTTTCTGGCCAACCCCCAAAGCAAAAAGAAATTTTTGTGTACTTACGATACTGGAATAACAATATATCTTTAAAAAGAATATATTAAAGTGAGCAGGAATAAAATTTTATTTTTTTTAGTACTAGCATTGCCTATAATGAAAAAATTTAGAAGGCTGTAATTACAGTATTACACTGTAA